ATTGTTCTTACATATAATTTTTTTTTCAGAAGTAATTCGCGAAATCATGCACCTTTCGTCCCTAGTTATAAACAAAAAAGAGGTACAGCTGGTTAAATCCAACCTATTCTTGAAATAAACAACCCGCACGCACTCCCTTTCCAAAAAAGATCAATACACCAATAACTACACTGAGATTTATTAGATTTGTTGCTAAAATATTGGTATTAACCCCGAAACTCTCGGCAGATGGCCAGTGACCCAAGAAAACGAAAGAATCGGTTACATTTTTCATACGATCTCCTTTTATAGATAAACTAAAAAAATCATTGTATTGCTTCACTTATTTACTACTTCTAAATAGAAAATAGGTTCAAAATGAATTTCATGAATTTTCGTTTTTCAATTGAAATTCCCAATAACAATAATACTTCATTTTTATATTTATTGTAATTAATTGAAATAAAATAGAATTAGTTACAATTAGGTACTAGGTTTCCTGTGAATTGCGAAATAGTTCCTTTATTGGAGCACTTCTGTTTTGCTTTGGACTAAGTAAGGGGAAGGAAGGAAGAAAACGAGTGGGGTAACACTAATTCTTCATCTTCAAATCAGCCCTTCCCTTGGATTTTTTTTTGAATACATTAAGTAATTCTGTCGAGACGAAATATTAACTTAAATATAATGTGAAAAAACAACCTGCATGTCCACGACCATAAAGGAAATACATATTTCTCATGTTTTTTTCCTTTTCTCAGATTAAACAAAAGGATTTGCAAATAAAAGGGCTAATGCTACAACCAATCCATAAATTGTTAAAGCTTCCATAAAAGCTAAACTAAGTAATAAAGTACCTCGTATTTTTCCCTCGGCCTCGGGCTGTCTCGCAATACCTTCTACAGCTTGGCCTGCAGCAGTACCTTGACCAATTCCAGGTCCAATAGAAGCAAGCCCTACAGCCAATCCAGCAGCAATAACGGAAGCGGCAGAAATCAGTGGATTCATGATAGATAAGTTCCTCACACAAAAAAATAAATGGTTAATGATACAATCAACCAAAGAATTAGGACTTAAAAAATTGTAATATTCATAGAGTAGAAAAAAAAATGCCGAATTTTAATTATAATATATATATTATAATTATTAAATTAATTCATTTAATATTTTTAAATCATAAGTAAAGGCTTCATCTTTTTAAATTACTAATTGAAAAGTTTTTTTGAATCAATTCAACTTACTGCATTTCCTTTTTTTTAAGCCTTCTTCGATCTTTTTCTTTAGTTTATCTGTTTATTTATTTTTTTTTTTCACGGTTATAAATGAAACAAACCGAAAGACCTTGGTTGGTAGCTCTATCAAAATTCAAGTAGTGCAAATAAAATATTCGTTGATATATAACTTGTCAATATCTAATATCAAATATACATGTGTTTCTTACATAACGTAAACCGCCTATATGTATCTTATGTATTTTAAATTCAATCGAATTTTAGAATCATTCTTCGAAACATCTAATCTAAAAAAATTAACCTAAAATCATTAGATTCCACGTATCTGGCGCAACCACTCTCTACTAAACCAACTCCTTTTTTTTACACATCTCGTCATAATATATTTTTTCTATTACCATTAGAGTCTATCAAGATAGAATCTAATGGTAATAGAGTTTCTTGAGCGACACACGATTGGATCTAAACTTAAAAATCGACTCTTCCTAAGACTAATCAATGATGACCCTCCATGGATTCGCCTATATAAGCTGCGGCTAAAGTTGCAAAAATAAGAGCCTGAATCCCACTTGTAAATAATCCGAGGAACATGACAGGTATAGGAACCACTAAAGGGACTAAAGAAACAAGAACAACAACTACTAATTCATCCGCTAATATATTTCCAAAAAGTCGAAAACTAAGTGATAGAGGTTTTGTGAAATCTTCTAAAATGTTAATGGGTAAAAGAATTGGAGTTGGTTGAATGTATTTACCAAAATAACCTAAGCCTTTTTTTGTAAGACCCGCATAGAAATAGGCTACTGACGTGAGTAAAGCTAAAGCAACAGTAGTATTTATATCGTTCGTGGGTGCGGCTAACTCCCCGTGAGGTAACTGTATGATTTTCCAAGGCAAAAGGGCCCCTGACCAATTAGAAACAAAAATAAATAGAAACATAGTTCCAATAAAAGGAACCCAAGGGCGATATTCTTCTCCAATTTGAGTTTTGCTCACGTCTCGAATGAATTCGAGGACATATTCAAAGAAATTCTGACCACCTGTCGGAATGGTTTGTGGATTCCGAACAGCTATAGCAGCTGACCCTAGTAAGATCGCAATTACAACCCAAGAAGTTATAAGTACCTGGCCATGGATTTGGAAACCTCCTATTTGCCAAAAAAAATGTTGACCTACTTCCACACCAGACATATTATAGAACCCCTTTAGTGTGTTGGTTGAATATGATAGAATATTCATATTGTCCTCTGACATAAATGTAACTAAAAAAAATTATTTTGATTCAACCATCTCTTTCTCGACTTGTCTACTTTAAGTTTTATTTAATTTATTTTGTTTAGGATACCTATTAATAACATAATATCCCCAGTCTTTTAATTGTTTTTGAATTTGATATTCAGGTTAATAGTAACCAATTCTAGTTTAAATTAAGGGAATTTTTTTGTGGATTTCATAAAAAAATCAGGGATTTCTTACATAGCTAGAACGACCTTCACAAATAGCAAATACTAGCTTGGTAAGAATAAATCGGATTGAGGATATAGCATCATCGTTTACCGGAATCGAAATATCGGCGAGGTCCGGATCACAATTTGTATCGATTAAACAAATTGCTGGAATTCCCAAAGTAATACATTCTCGAAGGGCCGTATATTCTTCTTGTTGATCAACGATGATTACAATATCAGGTAACTCTGTCATATATTTAATCCCGCCCAGATATGTTTGCAAGTGAGATAATTGTCTCTTCAACACCGCGGCATCTCTCTTCGGGAGACGGGCGAGTTTCCCCGCCTTTTGTTCCATTCTTAAGTCCCTAAATTTATGAAGTCTTGTTTCTGTAGTGGACCAATTCGTTAACATACCGCCAAGCCACTTTTTATTAACATAATGACATCGAGCTCTTATTGCAGCCCATGCTACTGAGTCAGCTGCTTTATTTTTTGTCCCAACAATTAAAAATCTTTTTCCTCGACTTGCTGCCTCAAAAACTAAATCACAAGCCTCTGATAAAAAACGAGCAGTTCTGGTAAGATTTATAATATGAATACCCTTGCATTTTGCAGAGATATAAGGTGACATTCGAGGATTCCATTTTCGAGTACCGTGACCAAAATGAACTCCCGCCTCCATCATCTCTTCCAAATTTATGTTCCAATATCTTCTTGTCATTTCTCCACACACACTTCGAACTCTTTTTTTTTATAAAGAGATGAGGTATCCTGAAATAAATAATTGTTCCAACGGAACCTTCTTTTTTAACGTGGATTGACAATTGATGGCCAAATCAAACCATAAATTCTTTTCTATTCGTTATATATTTTTTTTATTACATTAGTTTATTCAATTAATTAAATAACAAAGATAAATAAAAAATCTCTTCTGTTAAATCCCAAAAATCATTGTTGTTTTGATCTATGACCTAAATTCTTTGAAAAACAAGAATCCAAAAATTCTCTGTGGTAAAACAAAATATCTCCTTCGAATAGATTCTTGTTTTTTATTTTCAAGGGAATGCTAATGCTCTTATGTTGGTTTGAACGGTGGACGAATCCCTTGAATCCAGTACCGACGGGTATCATCCCCCCCAGAACAACGTTTTCTTTTAGTCCTTTCAACCAATCAATACGGCCTCGAAGAGCAGCTTTTGCTAAAACTCGAGCAGTTTCTTGAAAACTTGCTTCGGATATAAAGCTTTGAGTATTCAGAGATGCTCTCGTTATTCCCAATAAGAAAGTTCGGTAACAGATCGCTTCTTCCAAAGCGCGCCCCACCCGTTCTGCTCGAAACAATCCAATAAGTTCTCCGGGCAAAAAAACATTAGACATTCCATCCTCTGAAACTAAGGCTTTGGATGTTATTTGCCGTACAATAATTTCGATATGCCTATTATGGATCTGCACCCCTTGGGATCGATAAACCTTTTGGATCTTATTAACCAAAGAGATACGACTTTGCGCTATAGTTAGCTCAGCTCCAACTAAGAATCCCCACGGAATTCCAAGACTTTTTTTTATACGCTCGTTCCAACCATTAATCCTATTTTCTAGATTCATTGATATTGAATCAACCGAACGAACTTCTAAGACTTGTTCCACTTTTGGCAGACCTTGCGTTATATCCCCAGACCGCGATTTTTCATATATAAATGTAACTAAAGTATCCCCTTCATAAATGAGTTTCCCATAATGACCATGAACAGTTGCTCCTGGGGTAGCCAAACGGGGCTTAGCCGATCTTATTACTACAGAATCAAACTGAACAATTAGAACTTGACCCGATTTTAAGTGCAGTCCATTTTTGATTATACATACATTTTCACAAATAAATTGCCCAAGACACATTTTTGTAGATGTCTCGTCACAAAACAGGTAATGAAGAAAATACCAATTCAAATTGAATGGATTCAAAATGATGGTACTACAAAAATCGGGGTTATAAATTCTTCCCTTTTCATCTATTAAATAATATTGTAAATAATATTGACATTTAAGGACTTGTGATTGAAAGGTTTGTTTTAAATTGTAAAATTGTAAATAAATATTTACCAATATCTGATTATGAGTTATTAAATGGTAAAAAAAAAAATAATTCGCAAATTGAAGGACTGTTCCTAAAGGACCCAATGAGTTCTTAATTGGAATTGGGCGATCTTTTTTAATGGATTTCTTGTGATATTTTACACCGTTGATTGTGAAGGGACCCATTCGAAAACAATTGGATGATGACAAAATTAAAAAAAACAGGCATTCCTTATTTTTATCCAACAACGTACGAACAGTTCCTTGATTT